CTTGAATGGACGCTTTCGTGGACAAATCCAAAAATGCTTTTCACCATCAATTAAAAATGAAACTTACACAACAAATTACATTTTGATAAATAAGATTCATGGTATCCTTCTTTATAATAATAGTAATTATCCAGAATTTGAACAGAAAATAGATCCATTTGATAGAAAATCATTATTAACTGAAATTGGTTTTTTTTTTAACTTAATCAGTCAATTTTCGGGAAAATCAGTATCAAGTTTGAATTTTGACGGACTTTATTTATTTCCAGAACATGAACAAGTAAAAATGTATTCCGAAGAAAAAAAAAGAAAAAAAAAATTCTTATTCGACGCAATTAGAACTGATCTGAACGATCAAACAATTTTAAATAGAAAAAAGTGTATTGGAATAAACGAAATCAGTAAAAAAGTTCCTCGATGGCCATACAAATTAATCGACGAATTGGAGCAAATGATGGAAAGAACACCAAAGGAGGCTCAGATTCGTTCCAGACAAGCCGAACGTAGAGTTTTTTTTAGTACACTTACTACAAAGTCACACTATAACAATGATAGTCATACTAGCAATTTTGATAATAGTGACAAAAAAAAAGAATTGGCTTTAGTCCATTATTTCCGCGAACCTGATTATTCCCGAGAAATAATCAGAGGATCTATACGCGCTCAAAGGCGTAAAACAGTGATTTGGAAACTCTTTCCAAGAACTGGTCATTCCCCCCTTTTTTTGGACAGGATGGAGAAATCCTCGTTCTTTTCTTTTGATATTTTCAAATCAATGAAAATCTTTTTTATGTCCAAAAATGGGATGCAAAAAGACACAGAATTTGAATTTTATGATTATACAGAGGAAGAGAGAAAAGCAAAAGAGAGAGAAGAAGAAGAAAGAAAAGAAAAAGAGAGAGAAGAAGAAGCAAAACAGAGAGAAGAAGAAGCAAAAGAGAGAGAAGAAGAGCTGAAAAAAGACGACGAAGAAAAAAAAATGAGAGCAATAATAGAAACCTGGGATGGCATTTGTTATGGATATGGTCAAATAGTTAGAAGTTTATTTTTAATAACCCAATCGATTCTTAGAAAATATATTCTATTACCTTCATTGATAATAACTAAAAATATCGTTCGTATACTATTATTTCAAATTCCCGAATGGTCAGAAGATTTTAGGGATTGGAAAAGAGAATTGCATATTAGATGCACCTTTCATGGCGTTCCAGTATCCGAAAAAGAATTACCAAGAGAATGGGCAAATGAGGGTATTCAAATAATGATCTTATTTCCTTTTAGTCTGAAACCTTGGCACAGATATAAGGTACGATCCACTGAAAAAAAAAAAAGATACACTGAAAAAAAAAACGTGAAAAGTAGTAGCTTTTGCTTTTTAACAGCTTGTGGAATACCAATCCAATCGCCCTTTTCTGATGAAATCCCGAATCCATTTTCACCATTTTTTGATTTTTTTGATCCCATTTTCAAAAAAATCAAAAAAATAATGAAAAAAAATTTGAAAAATAGTTTTTTTCTAGTTCTAAAAGTTTTAAATAAAAGAAAAAAAGGGTCTCTAACCATCTCAAAAGAAAGAAGAAAATGGACCATCAAAAGTATTCTTAAAAGTATTCTATTTAGATTCAAAAAAATAGATGAAATCAGTGAAAGCAAAAAAGATTCAACAATCAGTAAGAATAATCCAATGATTTATGAATCACCCGTTCTAATTCAATCTATTAGTTGGACAAATTATTGTTCATTGACAGAAAAAAAGATAAAAGATCTTAATGTTAAAACAAAGACAATCATAAAAGAAATAGAAAAAATGACAAAAGAAAACAAAGGGGGGGTTCTAACTTCAGAGAAAAATTTGAATTCGAACAAAACAACTTATGATGCTAAAAGATTAGAATTACAAAAAAATATTTTTCAAATATTACAAAGAAGAAATGTTCGATTAACCCGTAAATCGTATTCTTTTTTTGAATTTTTGATGGAAAGGGTATACATAGATATCTTTCTATCTATCATTAGTATTCCTAGGACCAATGTACAACTTTTTCTTGAATCAACAAAAAAAATTATAAATAAATCCATTTACAATAAAAAAACAAATGCAGAAAGAATTGATAAAACAAATCAAAGTATAATTCCATTTATGTCGATTATACACAAATCTCGTAAGATTAGGAATACAAATTCACAGAATTCTTATGATGTATCTTCTTTGTCACAAGCATATGTATTTTTTAAATTATCACAAATCCAAGTTATTAACTTAAATAAGTATAAGTTAAGATCTGTTTTTGAATCTCATGGAAGATCTTTTTTTCTTAAGAATGAAATAAAGAATTATTTTTTTAGAATACAAGGAATATTTCATTCCAAATTAAGACATAAGAACCTTCCCGATTCTGTAATGAATCAATGGAAAAATTGGTTAAAGGTTCATTATCAATATGATTTACCTCAGAGCAGATGGTCTAGATTAGTACCACAAAACTGGAGAAATAGAATCAATGAACATCGTGTGGCTCAAAATAAAGATTTAACCGAATATGATTCATATGAAAAAACCCGATTAATTCTTTACAAAAAAGAACCAGTAGACTTATTAAAATTTAAAAAAAATTTAAAAAAAAAAATGAAAAAAATGAAAAAACAAAATAAATATGATCTTTTGTCATATAAATTTATTAATTATGCAGATAAGAAAGAATCATATATTCATGGATCACCATTCCAAGCAAAGAAAAAGCAAGCGATTTCTTATAATTACAACACACGTAAAAAAGAATTTTTTGATATAACGGGCGATATCTCTCTCAAAAATTATATAGCAGAAGATATAGATATGGAAAAAAATCTGGATAGAAAGTATTTTGATTGGACAGTAATGAATGTAGAAATACTAAATCATTCCATATCACTAAATCATTCCATATCGAATTCTAATTTTTTGTTCCTTTTGAAATTGAAGAGATTATCTAATGCATATAAGAATAATCCGTGGATCATGCCAATCAAATTCCTTTTTTTCCAGTTTTATGGAAATCAAAAAGCAGAATACGCGAGTCGAGTAGATCTTAAATCATCTTTCTCAAACCAAGAAAAAGATATTGAAAAATATTATGAAAGATTAGACAACAAAAAGCGTACTAAGAGTATAAACGTAGAACGGGATTTCTTACTAAGAAAGTATTTGGGTTTTCATTTAAACTTTATTACTTCCTTAGATGAAATAATGATGAATAATATCCAAGTATATTGTCTCCTGATTGGATTGAAAAAGAAAAAAAAAATTCTTATAGACTCTATTCAAAGGGGAGAACTAAGTCTAGAGAGTATGGTGATGTTTCAGAATCAGAAGGATTTCACTCTTAATAACGAATTGCTGGAAAAAGAAATGTTTTTTATAGAACCAGTTCGCCTGTCTTTAAAAAACAATGAACAATTTTTTATGTATCAAACCATAAGCCTCTCGTTGATTCATAAGAATCAGCCTCAAATGTTTCAAAGAAACCCAGAAAAAAGTCGTAAAGAAAAAAATCATTATGATTTGCTTGTTCCTGAAAATATTTTGTCCACTAGACGCCGTAGAGAATTGAGAATTCTAATTTGTTTCAATTCTAGGAATAGAAATAGTGTGCATAAAAACAAAATATTTTACAATGAGAATAAATTAAATTATAATGAGAATGAAAAAAATAAGTGCTGTCAAGTTTTGGCTAAAAATAAAGATCTTGATAGAGAAAATAAAAAACTAATGAATTTAAAATTCTTTCTTTGGCCAAATTATCGATTAGAAGATTTAGCTTGTATAAATCGCTATTGGTTTGATACCCATAATGGAAGCCGTTTCAGTATAATAAGGATACATATGTATCCACGATTGAAAATTCGATAATCTACATTTTTCTTCTATTTATCGTAACATATCTCGTATCATATCTGGTATGCGAAGACAAATACAAATATATTTTATATATATTATATATATATATAATATATATATAATATATATAAAATATATGCGCACATGCATTGTGGCATTGATACTAATTCAATGATGTATCCATTAGATCGAAAAATGAATCAACAAAATCGTCTTATTTTTTTTTGAAGTATACAATATAATTTTATATTTTGTGAATCCATAAATATAGTTTTTATATCTATTTGAATTGGATTGCTTAATAATAATAGTTAATTATTAATAATAATAGTGAATTTTATAATTAAATTGATTTGAAAAAAAGAAATTCAGAATTATTAAGTAAATTAAGATTTTTTTATATACAAAATTCAAAATTAGTGTCATTACTATTACTGATCAATAAAAATATCTATCAAAAAAGAGGGGGAGAGGAAAGGTTTCATTTCATTTTTTTATGATAAAAAATTCATTTATACCTGTTATTTCACAAAATAAAGAAGAAGAAAACACCGGATCAGTTGAATTTCAAGTATTCAATTTCACTAATAAGATACGAAAACTTACTTCACATTTTGAATTACACCCAAAAGACTATTTATCTCAAAGAGGTTTACGTAAAATTCTGGGAAAACGGAAACGACTACTGTCTTATTTGTCAAAGAAAAATAGAATACGTTATAAAAAATTAATAAATCAGTTGGATATTCGGGACTCACAAATTCGTTAATTTCAAGAGTGATTTTCAATTATTCGATTTATTAGATCTTGAATTTTGATGAACTTTTTTTTAACGATTCATGGAAGAATGAATCGAGGAAAAACCTATGAATGTCCCAGCTACAAGAAAAGACCTCATGATAGTCAATATGGGGCCTCACCACCCATCAATGCATGGTGTTCTTCGACTTATTGTTACTCTGGATGGTGAAGATGTTATTGATTGTGAACCAATATTGGGTTATTTACACAGAGGGATGGAAAAAATTGCGGAAAACCGAACAATTATACAATATCTGCCTTATGTAACACGTTGGGATTATTTAGCTACTATGTTCACAGAAGCAATAACCGTAAACGGACCGGAACAATTGGGAAATATTCAAGTACCTAAAAGAGCCAGCTATATCCGAGTAATTATGTTGGAGTTAAGTCGTATAGCTTCTCATCTACTATGGCTGGGACCTTTTATGGCAGATATTGGTGCACAAACCCCTTTCTTCTATATTTTTAGAGAAAGAGAATTAATATATGATCTATTTGAAGCTGCGACAGGTATGAGAATGATGCATAATTTTTTTCGTATCGGTGGAGTAGCGGCTGATCTACCTCATGGTTGGATAGATAAATGTTTTGATTTCTGCAATTATTTTTTAACAAAGGTTGTTGAATATCAAAAACTTATTACGCGAAATCCAATTTTTTTAGAACGTGTTGAGGGAGTAGGTGTTGTTGGTAGAGAGGAAGTAATAAATTGGGGTTTATCAGGACCGATGCTTCGGGCTTCCGGAATACAATGGGATCTACGTAAAGTTGATAATTATGAGTGTTACGAGGAATTTGATTGGGAAGTTCAATGGCAAAAAGAAGGAGATTCATTAGCTCGTTATTTAGTTCGAATTGGTGAAATGATGGAATCCATAAAAATTATTCAACAGGCTTTGGAAGGAATTCCCGGCGGGCCATATGAAAATTTAGAAATCCGCTGCTTTGATAGAGAAAAGGAGCCAGAATGGAATGATTTTGAATATCGATTCATTGGTAAAAAACCGTCTCCGACTTTTGAATTGCCGAAACAAGAACTTTATGTAAGAGTTGAGGCCCCCAAGGGAGAATTAGGAATTTTTCTAATAGGGGATGAGAATGGTTTTCCTTGGAGATGGAAAATTCGTCCACCGGGTTTTATCAATTTGCAAATTCTTCCTCAATTAGTTAAAAGAATGAAATTGGCTGATATTATGACAATACTAGGTAGCATAGATATCATTATGGGAGAAATTGATCGTTGAAATGATAATTGATACAACGGAAGTCCAAGATATCAATTCTTTTTCCGGATTGGAATCTTTAAAAGAGGTATATGGAATTCTATGGGTACTTGTACCTATTTTGATTCTTGTATTGGGAATCACAATAAGTGTACTAGCAATTGTATGGTTAGAAAGAGAAATATCTGCAGGGATACAACAGCGTATTGGACCTGAATACGCTGGTCCTTTTGGAGTTCTTCAAGCTCTAGCAGACGGAACAAAACTACTTTTCAAAGAGAATCTTATTCCATCTAGGGGAGATATTCGTTTATTTAGTATCGGACCATCCATATCAGTCATATCAATTCTAATAAGCTATTCAGTAATTCCTTTTGGCTATAACTTTGTTTTATCTGATTTCAATATCGGTGTTTTTTTATGGATTGCTATTTCGAGTATTGCTCCCATTGGACTTCTTATGTCAGGATATGGATCAAATAATAAATATTCCTTTTTGGGTGGTCTACGAGCTGCTGCTCAATCGATTAGTTATGAAATACCATTAACTCTATGTGTCTTATCAATATCTCTACGTGCGATTCGTTGAAACAGAAAAAGCTATTCGATGCTATTGCTATGCTCCTTTCTTTATAGGAAAGGGGTCGAATAAATTGAATAGATACCTTCATTATCTTTATTTTCTTTTTCACAATTCGGATTGAAGAACTAAATCAGATAGTTATATGAGTGAAATAAAACAGCTTTTATTGAATATAATTTAAGAATACTATATTACTTATAGTTAATAGATAGTATGATGATTTGAAAAGGCAGTAAAAATATTGAGTCTCATTTTCTATGTATAAGAATTAAGTGAAATAAAATTATAAACAGAAGAGGCCGTTTAACCCAAGATTGGATAATTAGTCATCCTGTTTTGAAGCGGGTTCAAAAGACCAACCTTATTGAGTTTTAGTTACCATTTGTATGAATTATCATAGATGTATTAACATAAATAAGGGGGTTAATAAAAAAATGAGTGGATGGTTAGAAACACCAAGATACACAAAGGATTAGTAACGCATATTTTGTAAATTATCAAAAAGATAATTTACGCATAATAGAAAAAGAATACTAATTGGGGCTTTAAGTTGGTAGAAAAAATCAAGCAGTACTCCCCACAACTCCGATCCAGAGTATGCTTCCATCCACTGATTAAAAAAATTACTATCAGGAACGAAAAAATCCTTTAATATTTTTTAAGTCCCTTTTTCATAGCACAAAAAAGAAGAATAGGAACGAACGAAAAAAAGACAAGAAATCAAAAACGAAAAGGAGATCGCTTTTTCGTTTTTGATTTCTGATATCCATATTCATGGAGATAGAATTCATGTCATAATTAAGAAACTAATGTGTAATTCTTTTTCGTAATTGAAAACGATGAGGGTTATTGAAAATTATAAAAGAGTATTTTATTGAAGAATTCAGTTATTACTCAACAAATTTAAAATTTTATTTTTTAAGGGATGAGATCAATTCAGAAGTACCTTTTGTATCTTTTATTAAAATGGATTTCTCTTTCTTACCTATTTAATTAATTTTTTATTAGAACAGAACAGACAGAATTGAATTGGTCTAATTCAGAACCGTCCGATAGATTTGAATCTTATCTATCTTAGGGATATATCAAGAGATAAATAATCGGCCCGGTCCTTAGATTTATTTAAGGCTTTCCAGGAGCCGTATGAGGTGAAAATCTCATGTACGGTTCTGTAATAGAGATGGGAACAGTAATGTTATCACCGACTAGGATTATCTAACAGTTTAAGTACAGTTGATATAGTTGATGCGCAATCAAAATATGGTTTTTGGGGATGGAATTTGTGGCGTCAACCTATGGGTTTCATCGTTTTTCTAATTTCTTCGCTAGCAGAATGTGAAAGATTACCTTTTGATTTACCAGAAGCGGAAGAAGAATTAGTAGCGGGTTATCAAACAGAATATTCGGGTATCAAATTTGGTTTATTTTACGTTGCTTCCTATTTAAACCTATTAATTTCTTCATTATTTGTAACAGTTCTTTACTTGGGCGGTTCGAATATCTCGATTCCGTACATATTCGTTTCTGAGTTTTTTGAAATAAATAAAACATATGGAGTTTTTGGAACTACAATTGGTCTCTTTATTACATTAGCTAAAACTTATTTGTTCTTATTCATTTCTATCATAACAAGATGGTCTTTGCCTAGGCTAAGAATGGATCAATTATTAAATCTTGGATGGAAATTTCTTTTACCTATTTCTCTTGGTAATCTATTATTAACAACTTCGTCTCAACTGTTTTCACTGTAAAGATTGATCTTCTATATTCATAACTTGTCTCAAATAAGAGAAAGAAATAAAACAAAAATATTCATAGATATTTACGATATGTTCCTTATGGTAACTGGGTTCATGAATTATGGTCAACAAACAGTCCGAGCTGCAAGGTACATTGGTCAAAGTTTCATGATTATCTTATCTCACGCAAATCGTTTACCTGTAACTATTCAATATCCTTATGAAAAATTAATCACATCGGAACGTTTCCGCGGTCGAATCCATTTTGAATTTGATAAATGCATTGCTTGTGAAGTATGTGTTCGTGTATGTCCTATAGATTTACCCGTTGTTGATTGGAAAATGGAAACTGATATTCGAAAGAAACGATTGCTTAATTACAGTATTGATTTCGGAATCTGTATTTTTTGTGGTAACTGTATTGAGTATTGTCCAACAAATTGTTTATCAATGACTGAAGAATATGAACTTTCGACTTATGATCGTCACGAATTGAATTATAATCAAATTGCTTTGGGCCGTTTACCAATGTCAGTAATTGATGATTATACAATTCGAACAATTCAAATAAAAAAATAAAATTTTTTATAATTAAATACAATTCTTATAAAAAATATAAAAATCATATAAATCAAATTCTATATAAATAATATATATATAATAGAATAATATAAATTAAATTTGGATAATATTATTAAAAAAAAAAATTAAAATATTAAAAAAAATGAATAAATATAAATATTAGATATCAGATTAGAAAAATCTTCTATATTATAGAAATTATAGAAATATATTCTTAATTAGATAAATATATTATTTATCTATTAAATAGTTATAGATACTTTTGTTTTAGTATAGTTTCAAACTACTCTTTCGTATAAAGACTGGAATGACTTTGATCATATAACTGTACCTATATCAATTCAAACTCCTTAGTATTTTTTTTTCAATGCGAAGATAAATTTAAGTATATAAAATTTTTTTCCTGGTCATATCAATAAGGTCATGAAATTTCGATTTCTTTGTCTTTTTTTTTACATATAATGGATTTGCCTGAAACGCTACATGATTTTCTTTTAGTCTTTCTGGGATCGGGTCTTGTATTAGGAAGTCTAGGAGTAGTATTACTTACCAACCCAATTTTTTCTGCTTTTTCGTTGGGACTGGTTCTTGTTTGTATATCTTTATTCTATATTTTATCAAACTCCCATTTTGTAGCTGCATCACAGCTACTTATTTACGTGGGAGCTATAAACGTTTTAATCATATTTGCTGTGATGTTCATGAATAGTTCAGAATATTATCAAGATTTTCATCTTTGGACCGTTGGGGATGGAATTACTTTGATAGTTTGTACAAGTATTTTTGTTTCACTAATAACTACTATTCCAGATACATCATGGTACGGAATTATTTGGACTACAAGACCAAATCATATTATTGAGCAAGATTTGATAAGTACTAGTCAACAAATTGGAATTCATTTATCAACAGATTTTTTTCTTCCATTTGAACTCATTTCAATAATTCTTTTAGTTGCTTTGATAGGTGCAATTGTCGTAGCTCGCCAGTAAGAAATATTGAGCGAACTAGCAATATAATTAAATATTTAAATTTCTTCAATTTTCTCACATTTATTTCTGTCGAATTCTATGTGAAGTGAAAGAGTTTTTATGTATAAACTCCTTTTTTTATTGCCGATATATTCTTGTTCCAGACTTGTTATATTATTTAGTCAATCGAATCTGTTGAATTGTTGTTCATATTGAAATGCATCAAAATTGATAAGGAGTTGGTCAATGATGCTCGAACATGTACTTGTTTTGAGTGCCTATTTATTTTCTATTGGTATCTATGGATTGATCACGAGCCGAAATATGGTTAGAGCCCTTATGTGTCTTGAACTTATACTGAATGCAGTTAATATAAATCTCGTAACTTTTTCTGATTTTTTTGATAATCGCCAATTAAAAGGAAATATTTTTTCAATTTTTGTTATAGCTATTGCAGCCGCTGAAGCAGCTATCGGACTGGCTATTGTTTCCTCAATTTCTCGTAACAGAAAATCAACCCGTATCAATCAATCGAATTTGTTGAATAAATAGTATTAATCATAATTAATCATAAAAAGTAGAATTGAGAATAGTGTAATATTTATCAATTCAAATTAGCATGTATGCTACACAACTTATGATCATGTTTGCGTTTGCGAAATCATAATAAATCAAAGTATCCTGGTCCTCTTCTCTTCCTTCTTATAAATTTATCTAGACGTCTATTTTGATTAGCAAAATTCTGACAAATCATTGATTCATCTGGTGTATAAATATATGATTCATTTACGAGTTTACTAGATTGATAATTTTATTTTTTATGTTCAAAAATTACTATAGATACAATGTCACATTCAGTAAAGATTTATGATACATGTATAGGATGTACTCAATGTGTTCGAGCCTGTCCCACAGATGTATTAGAAATGATACCTTGGGACGGATGTAAAGCTAAGCAAATAGCTTCTGCCCCAAGAACAGAGGACTGTGTTGGTTGTAAGAGGTGTGAGTCCGCCTGTCCGACGGATTTCTTAAGTGTTCGAGTTTATTTATGGCATGAAACAACTCGAAGTATGGGTCTAGCTTATTGATACGTTTCAAAAAACACCACACGAATACGTTTTTTACTGGCAAAAACCCGTGCTCAAAATAAAATAGAAAATATTTTATTTTGAGCACGGGTTTTTCTGGCCCAAGTGTATCTTATTTTTATCACGAATTCTTTTCCTTGGTTAACAATAGTTGTAGTTTTGCCAATAGCCGGGGGTTCCTTAATTTTCTTATTTCCTCATAGGGGAAATAAGGTAATTAGGTGGTATAGCATTTGTATATGCTTAATAGATCTCCTTCTAACAACCTATGCATTTTGTTATCATTTCCAATTGGATGATCCACTAATCCAACTGACGGAGAGTTATAAATGGATCAATTTTTTTGATTTTTACTGGAGATTCGGAATAGATGGACTCTCTATAGGACCTATTTTACTGACGGGATTTATCACCACTTTAGCCACTTTAGCGGCTCAGCCGGTTACTCGAGAATACCAATTATTCCATTTCCTGATGTTAGCAATGTATAGCGGTCAAATAGGACCATTTTCTTCTCGAGACATTTTACTTTTTTTCATCATGTGGGAATTGGAATTAATTCCCGTTTATCTACTTTTATCCATGTGGGGGGGAAAGAAACGCTTGTATTCAGCTACAAAGTTTATTTTGTACACTGCGGGAAGTTCTGTTTTTTTATTAATGGGAATTCTGGGTATCGGTTTATATGGTTCTAATGAACCAACATTAAATTTTGAAACATTAACTAATCAATCGTATCCCGTGGCGCTGGAAATAATATTCTATATGGGATTTCTTATTGCTTTTGCTGTCAAATCGCCGATTATACCCTTACATACATGGTTACCAGATACCCACGGAGAGGCACATTACAGCACTTGTATGCTTTTAGCCGGAATCTTATTAAAAATGGGAGCGTATGGATTGGTTCGAATTAATATGGAAATTTTTTCCCACGCTCATTCTATATTTTGCCCCTGGTTAATGATATTAGGTTCTATTCAAATAATCTATGCCGCTTCAACATCTCTTGGTCAACGTAATTTAAAAAAAAGAATAGCTTATTCCTCGGTATCTCATATGGGTTTCCTAATTATAGGAATTGGTTCTATAAGCGATACTGGGCTCAACGGGGCCATTTTACAAATAATATCTCATGGATTTATTGGCGCTGCGCTTTTTTTCTTGGCAGGAACTAGTTATGATAGACTACGTCTTCTTTATCTTGACGAAATGGGCGGAATGGCTATCCCAATGCCAAAAATATTCACGATTTTTACTATCTTATCGATGGCTTCTCTTGCATTGCCAGGCATGAGCGGTTTTGTTGCAGAATTGATAGTTTTTTTTGGAATAATTACTAGTCAAAAATATCTTTTAATGATTAAAATACTAATTACTTTTGTAACAGCAATTGGAATGATATTAACTCCTATTTATTTATTATCTCTCTTACGGCAGATGTTCTATGGATACAAGTTTTTTAATACACCAAACTCTTATTTTTTTGATTCTGGGCCGAGAGAATTATTTATTTCAATTTCTATCCTTATACCCGTAATAGGTATTGGTATTTATCCGGATTTCATTTTCTCATTCTCGGTTGACAAGGTTGAAGCTATTCTATCTAATTTTTGATAGATAGTTTTCGTAAATGAATAAAACCAATAAATCAAAAAGAGAAAGAAACCCTTTGTACAAATAAAAAAAGATTTTTCCGTTAGATTCACTTAAAAAAAAGAATTTGAATTGTAATCGAATATGTTTGTTGTTTGTGAGAACCCCTTGAATCATTACATTACTTGATTTAAAGGGTTCTCGACGATTTATGGGAAGTTTATATATATATGCTTTCTATATTTTTCTTTTTCAGGTTCTTTACTCATTTTCATTCAATTAGATGTAAATGAACCATAACTATGTAGTCCTATTCCTAATAGATTGATCCCCAAATAACATATCCAAATTATAAGAAATCCTATAGAGGCCACTATGGAAGAATTTACACCTTCCAATTTTTTATTTTTTCTAGTATGTAAATAAATCGCGAATATGGTCCAAGTAATAAAGGCCCAAGTTTCCTTTGGATCCCAATTCCAATATGATCCCCATGCCTCGTTAGCCCATACTGCTCCTGAAAGAATACCTATCGTTAAAAAGAGAAAACCTAGACTAATAATACGATAACCCCAACGATCCAATTGTTGAATAAATTGAGACCTGTAATAATTTCTAGAAGAAGAAAAAGAAGTTTTTCGTAAAACATTGTTTCTTTCATTCATATTCATGTATTTGATTTCAGCAAAATCAAATGATTTATTTAAAGAATCCAAATTCTTGCTTTTACCAAGAATTTGGATGACTTCTTGAAACGTAATGACTAAAATAGCTACTGATAATAATGATCCACATAAAAGAGCTGCATAGCCCAATATCATCATACTTACGTGCATCATTAGCCAATGGGATTGTAGAGCGGGTACTAATATTACGGATTGATGCATTTTGGTTAAAAGACCCGAAGTAGCAAAGCCTTGGGTAAAAATAACACTTGGTGCGATTATTGTACTTAAAAGGTTTTTATCCTTTTTAAAACACGGAACCATATGAAAAATGGAAAAACCCCATGAAAGAAAAATTAATGATTCATATAAATCACTAAATGGTAAATGGCCCGAAAAAAACCAACGAGTAATTAACAATCCCGTTACACAGAAAAAAGTTATTATCATGGCTTTTTTGGACAAATCATATAATCCTACGATTTCATTGACTAATAAGGTTATCAAATGAATTGAAATCACAATTGATATGACCGAAAACGATATATGAGTTAATATATGCTCTAAAGTTGAAAATATCATATATATAATGAAATTAAAATAAATATCTATAATGAAAAAAACAAAAAAGGTATGAATACTAGGAATAGAAATCGGGAATTGAATTCATTATAGGACTTCTTATTTAAGAATATAGGATAGGATGCCATGCCGCCACTCGGACTCGAACCGAGATGCTCTAGCACTGCTTCCTAAGAGCAGCGTGTCTACCAATTTCACCATAGCGGCTTACTCTAAATCATAATAACCGATTTATTAGTCAATCGTCGAGATTGAAAGAATTAATTAAAGTGCAATATTTCTTTATTACATTTGTTTACTAGACATTAAAGAATTTAAAGAATTCTATTATAATTCTATATAAATCTATATAAAGATTTCTTATAATAAATCAAATTAATAAAAAATCAAATTAATAAATAAATTTGGATTTTTTCTAATATAGAAATATATAAAATATATAAATTAATATAGAATCAATTTATATTAACTATAAGTATAGTAATTCATTATTCTAATTTATTATTAAATTATTCTAATTTATTATTAAATTAGAATAATTTATTATTAATAAATAAAAATATAAAAAAATATAAAAAAATAGAACGTTTCGATTTCAATACGAAGTAGTTGTTTATAACTCATTTTTTAGTTATTTCATTTTCTGACTCTAAATAAATGCATTTCCATTTTTTCAATGAAAGAAAAATAGTTAATTTATATATCTAATATCTAAAATTTACCACTACATTCAAAAAATTTTAGATTATATATATTTAGAATATATTATATATAATATATTCTAAATATATATTCAATATTCTATATTAGTATTAAATTTGTATTAAAGAATACTCTTTGAATCGAGCTAATTCAGATTATTATTTTTTTGTTACAAAAAAACTTTTTGAGTTCCCTGTAAAAATAGATTGAGCTAATGAAAAGGCTTTCAATGCTGTCCAATATCCCTTTTTTTTCCAAAAATTCTTACGAATGCGTTTTTTTGATATAGAAGTGCGCTTTTTTGGAACTGCCATCCAACTAGGATAGTTTTTTTATTGCTATAGTTCGATGTGAAAGACATTTCTTCTGTAAATGAAAACAAATTCTTCTTTAATTAGCCATATGTCTTATCTATCTGAATTCCCTCTTTATTTTTGTTTTCTATCTAAAGTAAAACATTGAATATTAGAAACCTTTTCCAAATTTTTCCAAACATAGATATAGATTTCTTTTTATTGTAATTGTAATGTAAAATAATCAATTAGTTCTTTTTGAACTAATGTTTCTGAATAATAAAAAAAGTATTATTTTATTGGGTCATGTCATATGAATTGTTTTTTCTGATTCATATCAAAATAAATTAATGTTCTTAGTTTTGGTGTAATTATTTATCCTCACTCTATAGATAAAAATATTTATTTTACAAATTTCGTTTTTATTTATTATTATTTATTAATAGTAATTTATTATTGTAATTTATTATTTCTTAATAAATAAATAAATTTTTACTAACATAGTAATTATAAATAGTAATTAATATTACTAAAAAATAATATTACTAAAAAGAATAATAATACTAAAAAGAATAATAATAATTTTACTAAAAATAATAATAATTTTTTCACTAGGAATTTTGTTTCAGAATAATTAAGAATCTAAAATTCTATTTCTATATCCACTTTTTTATTAACCGAACCCTTTACAAAAGAGATAAAACAAACGAATAAGAAACAAAATTCATTAAAAATAAAAATCTTTTTTATTCTTTATTTTTTTTTTGTATGGAATATACACATCAATCTTCATGGATCATACCTTTCACCCCGCTTCCAGTTCCTATGTTAATAGGGGTAGGACTTCTACTTTTTCCCACGGCAACAAAAAATCTTCGCCGTATGTGGGCTTTTCCTAGTATTTTATTGTTAACGATAGTTATGATTTTTTCAATCGATCTGTCTATTCATCAAATCAAGAACAGTTCCATCTATCAATATGTATGGTCTTGGACTATAAATAATGATCTTTCTTTAGAGTTTGGCTACTTGATCGATTCACTTACTTCTATTATGTCAATATTAATCACTACTGTTGGTATTCTGGTTCTTATTTATAGTGATAATTATATGTCTCATGATCAAGGATATTTGAGATTTTTTACTTATATGAGTTTTTTTAATACTTCAATGTTGGGATTAGTTACTAGTTCAAATTTGATACAAGTTTATATTTTTTGGGAATTGGTTGGAATGTGTTCTTATCTATTAATAGGTTTTTGGTTCACACGTCCTATTGCGGCAAATGCTTGTCAAAAAGCGTTTGTAACTAATCGTGTAGGGGATTTTGGTTTATTATTAGGAATTTTAGGTCTTTATTGGATAACGGGTAGTTTGGAATTTCGGGATTTATTTCAAATATTCAATAACTTGATTTATAACAATGAGGTTAATATTTTTTTTGTTACTTTGTGCGCCCTCTTGTTATTTTGCGGCTCAGTTGCGAAATCTGCCCAATTCCCTCTTCATGTATGGTTACCGGATGCTATGGAAGGGCCTACTCCTATTTCCGCTCTTATACATGCTGCTACTATGGTAGCAGCAGGAATTTTTCTTGTAGCTCGACTTCTTCCTCTTTTCATAGTTATACCCTCCATAATGAATGGAATAGCTTTGATAGGTATAATAACAGTAGTATTAGGAGCTACTTTAGCTATTGCTCAAAAAGATATTAAGAAAAATTTGGCCTATTCTACAATGTCTCAATTGGGTTATATGATGTTAGCTTTAGGTATGGGCTCTTATCGAGCTGCTTTATTTCATTTGATTACTCATGCTTATTCAAAAGCATTGTTGTTTTTAGGATCTGGATCCATTATTCATTCAATGGAAGCAATTGTTGGATACTCTCCAGATAAAAGTCAAAATATGGTTCTTATGGGCGGTTTAACAAAACATGCGCCAATTACAAAAACTGCTTTTTTAATGGGTACACTTTCTCTTTGTGGTATTCCACCTTTTGCCTGTTTTTGGTCCAAGGACGAGATTCTTAATGATAGTTGGTTGTATTCACCAATTTTCGCAATAATAGCTTGTTCCACAGCAGGATTAACTGCATTTTATATGTTTCGAATCTATTTACTTGTTTTTGAAGGATATTTAAACGTTCATTTTAAAAATTTCAATGGAAAGAAAAATAGTTCATTCTATTCAATATCTTTATGGGGGAAAGAAGGAAAAAAAAAATTAAAAAAGAAAATTCATTTATTAGCTTTATTAACAATGAATAATAATGAAAGGACTTCTTTTTTTCGGAAGACGACATATTCACATCGAATAAATCGAAATGTCAAAAGCATAACACGTCTTTTTATTGATAGTACCTATTTTGGTACTAAAAACATTCCTTGTTTTTATCCTCATGAATCAGACAATACTATGCTATTTTCTATGCTTGTATTAGTACTATTTACTTTCTTCGTTGGGGCCATTGGAATTTCTTTCAACCAAGAAGGAATAGATTTGGATATATTATCCAAATTGTTAATTCCGTCTATAGACCTTTTACATCAAAATTCAAAGAATTCTGTGGATTGGTATGAATTTTTTACAAATGCAACTTTTTCGGTGAGTATAGCTTTTTTCGGAATATTTACAGCGTCTTTTTTCTATAAACCTGTTTTTTCTTCTTTACAAAATTTGAACTTATTTAATTTATTTGAAAAGAGTGTTCCTAAAAAAATTATTGCTGATAAAATAATCAATGTCATATATGATTGGTCATATAATCGTGGTTATATAGATGCTTTTTTTGAAGTATCTTTAATTGCGAGTGTAAGAAAGTTAGCTAAATTAAATTATTTTTTTGATAGACAAGTAATTGATGGAATTCCAAATGGAGTTGGTATTTCAAGTTTTTTTATGGGGGAGGCTATTAAATATGTGGGAGGTGGACGAATTTCTTCGTATATTTTCTTTTTTGTATTAATCTTTTTAGTAATTTGTTATTATATATTTATATAATGTACTATTAAACCTAAATTGGGGTTATCCGCTAAGAATTACGGTAGAGCAGTTTATGAATGTCTCATCCGAAAAGCTTCCTTGACCAATTGGATAGATCAAGAAAACACCAGTAGCTGCTGCAACAGTAGTTAGAAATTATTTTCTCTTTTTCCTTTTTGTTTTAAGAGATTATATTAGAAATTATCTTGTCTTTTTTTTCTTATCTAGATTAAATAGATTTA